ATTTGCAATATTGTAATATTATAATATTGTATAAGTGTGTATTTTAGGTCCAAGCGGCATGGTCGGGGGGACCCCGTTCTTTTGGGGCTAGCAGAAGTGTTAGTCTTCCCTGGGTGAAGGGGGGGGGGGGGGGGGGTCCCCCTTATAAAATATGTCGGCTTGACCTTGGAAGTTGTTAACACCCCCGGGCACCGTGTGGGGGTTGTGGTGAATGGAACATAGGCCTTATGTCCTTGATAGAGCTTAATGTATGTCTTAGTTCTTGGACCTTCCTAGCAATAACATATTGATCCATTAAACATTCTTGAACGAATTTACCACCTTGATTGTTTATCTTACCTACACTGTGAGATGTCAAGTGAAAGGATAAAGAGAAAAAAAATACCAGTGACCCCTGTGGAGAGAACGCTCGGCATGGGGGTTGCTTCCGGAGATGTTTTAAGGCATTAACTTATGCAAGCGTCAAGCAAATTATGGGGAGCAGCCTTTTTATGTTCCTGAAGTAGGAACCAGATGCCGATAGTATTCAATTATAACGACCCCCACGTTGATTTGTCCCCGACCTCAATAATCGCTATCCTTCACTTGTCAGTGTCTTGGTGGGTTCTTACTGGGTTGTTACTATTAGTTCCATCCAAGTGTTGATCAAGGTATGAGAACACCTATTGAAATTAAGCTTGAGTTTGTGCTTTATCGTCGGTCCAAGACTACATCTTCAGTAGTCAAATGTGTTTAAATTGTCGAATTAATTTACAGAACTACATTGCTAATCTATTATATCCACTAGGGTATTTTGCTCTTGCCTAAGTCTATGGTTATTATACATACCATATATGTAAGAGTACCACAGTTGGTACACGTACCCTTTATTTGGGGTACGTGGTTGTTGCTTAAGTCAAGGAATAGTTTAGTTTAGAATTCTAGCTTTGGGAGTTAGCGGTAGGGGTTAGAATCCCCTTTCTTTGAGCAATAGGGGGGACTTTAACCCTCGACGTCCGGTTTACAAGACCGGCGCTCTGAGGCTGAGCTACTAATGCAAGATCATTTAAGAACTTTATTCTCTAGTCAACCAGCATATGGTATTAATACTAAGAATAGGAGGAAATAGACGAAAGAAGCGACTTGTCCGATGATGATATAGGGGTGCTCAACGGGCATTCCTCCGATTCAAGTCAGAATTGCAACGTTTGCAATTAGTGTTCAGAATAGAAACTGAGTTATGGGGCGGAATGTTAGGCCTCGTTGTTTTGAGGTGTGGATTAATGGGATGGTTAAGAGTACGAGAATTGATGCAAGTAGTGCCAGGACACCTCCTAATTTGTTAGGGATTGATCGAAGAATGGCATAGGCGAACAGGAAGTACCACTCGGGCTTAATATGTGGGGGAGTTACGAGCGGGTTAGCGGGGGTAAAGTTGTCCGGGTCCCCCAGAAGGTTCGGGGTAAAGAGTGCTAGGCAGGTGAGCGCCATTAAGAGGATTGCGAACCCTAGGAGGTCTTTGTAGGAGAAGTAGGGGTGGAACGGGATTTTATCTGCGTCTGAGTTTAAGCCAAGGGGGTTGTTTGCACCTCGTTCATGAAGGAAGAGCAGGTGAACTAAGCTTGCGGCTGCAACGATGAAGGGGAGGAGGAAGTGGAATGCAAAAAAGCGGGTGAGCGTTGCATTGTCTACTGAGAAGCCGCCTCAAATTCATTGAACAAGGGTGTTCCCGACGTAGGGAACTGCAGAAAGGAGGTTAGTAATCACGGTAGCTCCTCAAAATGATATTTGGCCTCAGGGTAAGACGTAGCCAACGAAAGCAGTTGCTATTACTAATAATAAAAGAATTACGCCAATATTTCATGCTTCTTTGTTAAGGTAGGAGCCATAGTATAGGCCTCGGCCGATGTGGAAATAAATGCAGACAAAGAAGAAGGATGCACCGTTGGCGTGAAGGTTGCGGATTAGTCATCCATAGTTCACATCTCGGCAGATGTGGGCGACGGATGAGAAGGCTGTTGCGATATCTGAGGTATAGTGTATAGCCAGGAATAGTCCTGTTACGATTTGGGATACTAGGCAGAGACCCAGTAAGGAGCCGAAGTTTCATCATGCTGAAATGTTGGAAGGAGCTGGGAGATCGACTAGTGCGTCGTTGGCGATTTTTAGTAGGGGGTGGGTTTTGCGTAAGCTTGCCATTAGGGTTCTTGTAGTTAAATAATAACGGTGGTTTTTCGAGTCACTAGTCCTGGTTAAAGTCCTGGCAGGAATTATGACTTATATGATGATTTTGTTTTCAGTGGGTTTAGTGTCGGGTCTTGTTGCGGTAGCTTCTAATCCTTCTCCCTACTTTGCTGCCCTAGGGCTGGTGGTGGTGTCGGGATTTGGATGTGGGCTCTTGGCAGCATTGGGTGGTTCTTTTTTATCTATGATCCTGTTCCTGATTTATCTGGGGGGCATGTTGGTTGTATTTGCTTACTCGGCAGCGCTTGCTGCCGAGCCTTTCCCTGAAACTTGGGGTCATGAGACTGTTGTTGCGTATATTTTAATGTATATTTTTGGAGTGTGTCTAGCTGCTTGTCTTTTTTATTCGGGTTGGTATGAGTTTTCTTGAATATCGGCTGAGGAGTTTAATGAGTTTTCTGAAGTTCGAGGGGATGTAGGAGGTGTCGCGTTGATGTACTCATTAGGGGGTGGGTTATTAGTTGTGGGTGCTTGGGTGCTTCTTCTGACATTATTTGTGGTACTGGAGCTGACTCGTGGGTTGAGTCGAGGCACCCTTCGTGCTGTTTAAAGGAAAAGTGCGACGGTTGCAAGGGTCAGGGTTAAGAGGAATGTGATGAGGTAGGTTTTAATTATTCCTCGTTGGGCATTGCTAACGGTAGAAATTAGGGGGGTGTTTAAGGACGTCACGGCTTTGGGGCCCGTCTTCTCTAGCCAAGTTTGGTCGATTATTTGGGTAGCGATGGTCTGCCCTAAGAAGAGATTGAGTTTAGGGAGGAAGCGATGTACGATCATTGGAAAGAATCCTAGTATGTTAGAAAAATGGTGGTAGGCTAGTTGAGGCGTGGGTTTAAATTGCTTGGTTGTTAGAGAGGCAAGTTCGAGGGCTGTGATTAGGCCTAGGATAGAGACGACTAAAGCGGCTAGCTTAAGTAGGGGGGGTATGGATATGACGGGTGTTTTTAGGGGAAGCGTGTTTGAGATAATAATGAAGCCGGCGACGATGCTACCTGCGACTAGTCGTTTTATCGGGTTGATAACGGCGGGGTCGTTTTCGTTGATAGGAGAGAGGGACTTAAATCGGGGGTGGCCTATTGATACGAAGAAAATTACGCGTAAGCTATAAACGGCCGTGAAGGAAGTGGCTAAAAGGGTCAGGACAAGGGCTCAGGCGTTAAGGTGTGAGGTGTTTAATGCCTCGATAATGGCGTCTTTTGAGAAGAAGCCAGCTAAGAAAGGTGTCCCTGTGAGGGCAAGGCTGCCGATTGTAAGGCAGGAGGATGTAAAGGGGGTGAGGTGATGCATTCCTCCTATTTTTCGGATATCTTGTTCATCGTCGAGGCTGTGAATAATTGAGCCGGAGCATAGGAATAGTAAAGCCTTGAAAAAGGCGTGAGTGGAGATATGGATGAAGGCGAGTTGAGGTTGGTTTAGTCCAATGGCAACTATTATCAGGCCTAGTTGACTGGATGTGGAGAAAGCAACGATTTTTTTGATGTCGTTTTGTGTTAGTGCACAGGTGGCGGTGAATAGTGTGGTTAGGGCTCCCAAGCATAGACAAGTTGTTAGCGCTAGCTGATTATCTTGCAAGAGGGGGCTTATTCGAATGAGCAGAAAAATGCCGGCCACTACTATAGTGCTAGAGTGTAGTAGGGCAGAGACCGGTGTAGGGCCTTCTATGGCAGAGGGAAGCCATGGATGTAGGCCGAATTGGGCTGATTTTCCAGTAGCCGCGAGAATGAGGCCAAGAAGGGGAAGGGTTATGTCTGTGTCTTTAGCTGCTGCAAAAATTTGTTGTATTTCTCAAGAGTTGAGGTTTATTGCGATTCATGCTATGGCAAAGAGTAGTCCAACGTCTCCGACTCGGTTGTACAGGACAGCTTGAAGGGCGGCGGTGTTTGCATCTGCCCGTCCGTATCATCAGCCGATGAGGAGGAAGGATATAATCCCGACGCCCTCCCAGCCAATAAAGAGTTGGAAGAGGTTGTTTGCTGTGACCAGAACAATCATGGCAATGAGGAAAATAAGCAGATATTTAAAAAATCGGTTCATGTAAGGGTCGGAGTGCATGTACCATGATGCAAATTCTAGGATAGCCCAAGTGACGTACAGAGCAATAGGGGTAAACGTAACGGAGTAGTAATCAAATTTAAAACTAATGTTAATGTCGAAGGTTAAGGTGTTTATTCAGTTTCAGTTAGTGATGATTGTTTCTGCTCCCTCATTTAGGAAGAGGCAAAGCGGGAGCAGGCTAACGAAGAAGGCCATTTTGACCGCCACTTTCACTTGGGTGAGGGCTCAGTTGGCTTTTCGGGGGTGGGGGCTCAGGGTTGTGAGGACGGGGTATAGCAGTAGCGCAAAGATAAGAATTAAGCTTGATGTTATGGTGAGAGGTGTTAAGTGCATAGCTGCTACTTGGATTTGCACCAAGAGTCTTTGGTTCCTAAGACCAACGGATGAGCTGTTATCCTTTAGGAGCCTTCGAGTGAGCCCTGGGGTTTAACCAAGGTGGCGAAGATTAGCAGTCTTCGTTGCTGCGAGCCTCTCTCGGTGGGTAAGGGGGTTTTAACCTCTGTCTTTAGAATCACAATCTAACATTTTTGTTGAAACTATACCTACAGTTTGTCCAACCTCAGATTAGTTCTGGTTTTAGAATCAGGAGAAGAAGGGGAAGGAGGTGTAGGGTAATTAGTAAGTGCTCCCGCGAGTGGGAGGGGTCTAGGGCAATGATATGGGCTGGGAGGGGACCCCGCTGGGTTATTAAGAATATATAGAGGGAGTAGGCTGCTGTAATTAGTGTCCCTGCCCCTGTGAGGATAAAGGTTCATCATGATCAGTTAAAGAGGGATGTGAAGATTATTAGTTCCCCCATGAGGTTGGGGAGTGGGGGGAGGGCTAAATTGGCTAGACTGGCAATGAATCATCAGGATGTTATTAGTGGTAAAGCTATTTGCAGGCCTCGGGCCAACAGCATTGTTCGGCTGTGGGTGCGCTCGTAGTTAGTGTTTGCGAGGCAGAAGAGGGCGGACGAAGTTAGGCCGTGGGCGATTATGAGAATTAGTGCTCCTGTGAAGCCTCAGGCTGTTTGGATTAGGATCCCCCCGACTACAAGGCCTATGTGGCTTACTGAAGAGTAAGCGATGAGCGACTTGAGGTCAGTTTGGCGGAGGCAAATTGAGCCTGTTATAATTACTCCTCAAAGTGCAAGGATAATAAATGGGTAGCTTAGTTCCTTGGTGAGGGGTTCGAGAATAGTTAACATGCGCATCATGCCATATCCGCCTAGTTTCAGCAAGACAGCGGCAAGGACTATGGACCCTGCAACTGGGGCTTCGACATGGGCTTTGGGGAGTCAGAGGTGGACCCCATAAAGTGGTATTTTAACTAGGAAAGCCAGCAGGCAGCTGGCTCATCAGATTTTGTCGGCGAAAGAAGTGAGTTGCAGAGGGCTGGAGTATTGTAGGGTTAACAGGGATAGTGTGCCTGTAGTGTTTTGGAGGAGCAGTAGGGCAATAAGGAGGGGGAGGGATGCCGCTAGGGTATAGAATAGGAAATAAAACCCTGCGCTTAGTCGCTCTGTTTGGTTGCCTCATCGGGTAATTAATACGAGGGTCGGTAACAATGTGGCCTCGAATATGACATAAAATATAATGATCTCAGTAGCCCCAAATGCTGTAATCAAGAAGATTTGCAGGGTTGTTAGTAGGGTGATATACATTCGTTGGCGGCCAATGGGTTCAGAGGCTAAGTGGTTTTGGCTGGCGAGAATCATGAGGGGTAGCAGTCAGCAAGTGAGAACTAGGAGCGGGATGGAAAGGGGGTCAGTTGCTAGGTAGGGGCTTAGGTAGGATCACCCTGTTTCTGAGAGGTTTTTTAATCAGGAAAAGCTAGTCAACGCAATTATTAGGCTGTACGCAAGGGCTGCGGGTCAAAGGTGATTAGGGCGGATGACTCAAACTGTTGGGACCAGCAATAGGGTGGGAATGAGGATTTTTAGCATTGTAAGAGGTTCAGGCTTTGTAGACGGTCGGTGCCGTGGGTGCGAGCTGTTGCTACTAGAAGGGCCAAGCCTGCGCTAGCTTCACAAGCTGAAAATGCTAATAAAAGCATTGGTGATGGTGAAAAGGCCGTGGCATCTAGCTGTAGTGTTCAAAGGGCTATGGCGATAAATAGCGATAACATTATTCCTTCTAGGCAGAGGAGTGCAGAGAGGAGGTGTGTTCGGTGGAAGGCCAGGCCTGCAAGGCCTAGCATGAAGGCTGACGAGAAGGCGAAGTGGGCAGGAGTCATAAGGAAGTTATGGAGTCTAACCAGAAGTTTTTGAGCCGAAATCAAACGTTTTTATTAAACTAATTTCCTATTCGGCTCATTCTAGTCCACCCTGGAGTCATTCGTAAGCGAGGCCTAGGGTTAAGAGGGCTAGGACGGCAGAGGCTCACAGGAAAGTTAGTGTAGGGGATATGAGTTGATCTCCCCAGGGGAGGGGGAGAAGGAGGGCGATTTCCAGGTCAAATAAAAGGAACAGGATAGCCACAAGAAAAAATCGGAGGGAGAAGGGCAGTCGGGCTGAGCCCAATGGGTCAAATCCGCATTCATATGGAGATAGCTTCTCGTGGTCTGGGGTCATTTGGGGGAGCCAGAAGGAGACGGTTGCTAAAATAAGAGAGAGTGTGAGGGTAATTGCAATAATTGTTATGACTAAGTTCATTATCTTTCCTTGGGCTTTAACCAAGACCGAGAGATTGGAAGTCACTTATACTGACATTAGTACTAGAAAGATTATGATCCTCATCAGTAGATAGAGATGTATAGGAATAGTCAGACAACGTCTACAAAATGTCAATATCAGGCGGCTGCTTCAAATCCGAAGTGGTGCTCGCATGTGAAGTGGTATTGGACTTGGCGTAGGAGGCAGACTGCCAGGAAAGTAGAGCCAATGATGACGTGTAAACCGTGGAAGCCGGTTGCTACGAAAAATGTAGAGCCGTAGACCCCATCAGCAATTGTGAAAGGAGCTTCGTAGTACTCTATTGCTTGTAGGAAAGTGAAGTAGAAGCCTAGAAGGATTGTCAGAGCTAAAGATTGGATTGCTTCGCCTCGGTTGCCCTCTATGATGCTATGATGTGCTCAGGTGACTGTAACTCCTGAGGCAAGGAGTACGGCTGTATTAAGAAGGGGCACTTCGAATGGGTCTAAGGTGGTGATGCCTGTTGGGGGTCAGCAGCCCCCTAACTCAGGGGTGGGTGCGAGGCTCGAGTGGTAGAAGGCTCAGAAGAATCCTAGGAAGAAGAATACTTCTGAGGTGATGAATAGGATTATTCCGTATCGAAGGCCTTTTTGGACTGGAGGAGTGTGATGTCCTTGGTATGTACCTTCTCGAACGATGTCTCGTCATCATTGGAGTATGGTAAGGAGGAGAAGGATAAGTCCTAGGGTTATGAGTGTTGTGGTGTGGAAGTGGAATCAAACTGCAAGGCCTGAGGTTATTAACAGGGCAGCAACTGCACCTGTTAAAGGTCAAGGGCTGGGGTCTACTATATGATACGCGTGTGCTTGATGGGCCATTAGACGTTTTCTTGTAGGTATAGGCTCAGGAGAAGTACGAATACGTAGGCCTGAATTATTGCGACGGCAACTTCTAGGAGTGTTAACATAAGTAAGAGGACTGCTGTGAGTGCTGCTACTGCTGGTATTATGGGCAGGAGGACTAAGACGGCCGTTGAGACTAGTTGGATTAGAAGGTGGCCGGCTGTTAAGTTCGCCGTGAGTCGGACTCCTAGGGCGACGGGTCGAATAAATAAGCTGATTGTTTCGATGATGACGAGAATCGGGATCAGGGCGGTAGGTGTACCTTCTGGGAGAAGGTGTCCTAAAGCTGCTGTTGGCTGGTTTCGCATTCCGATAGTTACAGTTGCCAATCATAGTGGTACTGCAAGGGCAAGATTGAGGGATAACTGTGTGGTCGGTGTAAAGGTATAGGGGAGGAGACCCAGCATGTTTAGGGAAATAAGGAAAACCATGAGAGAGGCTAGGAGAAGGGCTCATTTGTGTCCTCCGACATTTAGGGGTATGAAGGTTTGGTGAGTAAATCGAGCGATGAATCAACCTTGGAAGGTTACTACTCGGTTGTTTAGTCATCGGGCAGAGGGGGTTGGGAAGAGAATTCAGGGGATAGTGAGAGCGATGGCTACTAGAGGGATGCCTATGTGTCAAGGGTATGAGAATTGGTCAAATAGGCTTAAAGTCATGGTCAGGGTCAGTTTTCTGGTTGTGGGAAGTGGGGGGTTTGGGCGGTTTGCTCGCTTGGGAAGGTGTGGCCTATGATTTTTGTAGGGAGGAAGTAAAGGAATACTATTCAGGTGAATAGTAGGATGGCAAATCAGGGGTTTGGGTTAAGTTGAGGCATCTCACTAAGGGTGATTGGGGGTCACCAGTCTCTAGCTTAAAAGGCTAGCGCTTAATCCCTTTTTAGCTTCTTAGTGATAAGTCTTGGAGGGAGAGGGACAGTCAGTTTTCGAAGGCCTCTAGAAGGACGGCTTCTACAACGATAGGTATAAAGCTGTGGTTTGCTCCGCAAATCTCAGAGCATTGTCCGTAGAAGACTCCTGGTCGTGAGGTAATGAAGGCTGTCTGATTTAGGCGGCCGGGAACTGCGTCTATTTTAACCCCTAGTGTGGGAACGGCTCAGGAGTGTAATACGTCTTCGGCTGAGACTAGGACTCGAATTGGCGATTCAACTGGTACAACCATTCGGTGGTCTGTTTCTAATAATCGGAATTGACCGGGCATTAGGTCTTGCGTTGGGATTATGTAGGAGTCAAACCCAAGCTCTTCATAATCAGTGTATTCGTAGCTTCAATATCATTGATGGCCTATGGCTTTTACAGTCAGGTGTGGGTCATTGACTTCATCCATAATATAGAGAATGCGCAAAGAGGGGAGGGCAATTATAATTAGGATAATCGCTGGGAGGACAGTTCAGATAATTTCGATCTCTTGGGAGTCTAAGATGTATTTGTCATAAATTTTGGTGGTGACCATGGCCACAATAATATAAAGTACGAATGCACTGATTAGGAATACAATCATTAGGGCGTGGTCGTGGAAATGGAGAAGCTCTTCTATTAGAGGGGAGGTTGCATCTTGGAATCCTAGTTGTTGGGGATGTGCCATTATTCTGTAAGACACGTGGGGGTTTAACCCACAATTCTGCCTTGACAAGGCAGTGTAATGGCCGTTTTACTAGTGTCTTATAAAAGAAAGTGGCAGAGTGGTTATGCGACTGGCTTGAAACCAGTCTATGGGGGTTCAATTCCTCCCTTTCTCGGATTAATTGTGTTGGACTTTAACAAAGGCGGGCTCTTCAAATGTGTGATAAGGAGGAGGGCAGCCGTGTAGTCACTCTACATTGGTTGCTGTGTGCTCTACCATAAGAACTTCTCGTTTAGAAGAGAATGCTTCTCAAACAATATACATGAATAGGGATACTGCTAGTAAAGAAACAAGCGAGCCTATAGAGGAGATGGAATTTCACAGTGTATAGGCGTCGGGGTAATCTGAGTACCGTCGAGGTATTCCGGCTAGTCCCAGGAAGTGCTGAGGGAAAAAGGTTAAGTTTACACCTGCAAACATTACACCAAAGTGTACTTTTGTTCAAGTTTCGTGAAGTGTATATCCGGTGAACAGGGGGAATCAGTGGACAAAGCCTGCAAGAATTGCGAATACGGCCCCCATTGATAGGACGTAGTGGAAGTGGGCGACTACGTAGTATGTGTCATGGAGCACAATGTCTAGGGATGAGTTAGCGAGAATAATCCCGGTTAGTCCTCCTACAGTAAAAAGGAAAATGAACCCAAGGGCTCAGAGAAGGGGGGCTTCTCATTTAATATCGGCCCCGTGCAGGGTTGCTAACCAGCTGAAAACTTTAACACCCGTTGGAATGGCAATAATTATTGTAGCGGATGTGAAGTAAGCACGTGTATCTACGTCTATTCCAACTGTAAACATGTGGTGGGCCCATACAATAAACCCTAATAGGCCAATTGCTATCATGGCTCATACTATTCCCATGTAGCCGAAAGGTTCTTTTTTACCGCTATAATAGGCAACAATGTGGGAGATCATTCCGAATCCGGGGAGAATAAGGATGTATACTTCGGGGTGGCCAAAGAATCAGAATAGATGTTGGTAAAGAATTGGGTCTCCTCCTCCTGCGGGGTCGAAGAAGGTGGTGTTAAGATTTCGGTCTGTGAGAAGCATTGTAATCCCAGCCGCAAGGACTGGAAGAGAGAGAAGTAGAAGGACTGCTGTAATGAGTACTGCTCAGACAAATAAAGGTGTCTGGTACTGGGAAATAGCTGGGGGTTTCATATTAATGATCGTGGTAATAAAATTAATAGCCCCTAAAATTGAGGAAACCCCTGCTAAGTGAAGGGAGAAGATGGTTAAGTCTACTGATGCACCTGCGTGGGCTAGGTTGCCAGCTAGAGGGGGGTAAACTGTTCATCCAGTGCCGGCCCCGGCTTCTACGCCAGCAGAAGCTAGGAGAAGAAGAAGGGAGGGAGGCAGGAGTCAAAAGCTTATATTATTTATTCGGGGGAACGCCATGTCTGGGGCCCCAATTATTAGTGGAATTAGTCAGTTTCCAAATCCTCCGATTATGGCCGGTATGACCATAAAAAAAATTATTACGAACGCATGTGCTGTAACGATAACATTATAGATTTGGTCATCCCCAAGAAGGCTGCCTGGCTGATTAAGTTCTGCTCGGATAAGCAGGCTTAAAGCTGTTCCTACTATCCCAGCTCAAGCACCAAATAATAAATAGAGGGTGCCGATATCTTTATGATTGGTCGAAAAAAGTCAACGTGTAGTTGCCACAGGTAAGATGGCCGAGTTTTAGGCGGTGGATTGTAGACCCATATACAGAGGTTTGAGTCCTCTTCTTATCAAGCTCCGAGGTGTTCTAACATATTAGATTGCAAATCTGAAGAAGCAGATTAATTGTCTGCCGGGGCTTTCCCCCGCCTTGAGCTTGTTCTATCAGGCGGGGGAAAGGTAGATGGATGCTCGCTGGTTTGGGCGCTTAGCTGTTAACTAAGAGTTTGTAGGATCGAGGCCTGCCTATCTAGTAAGGCTTTAGCTTAATTAAAGTGTCTGTTTTGCATGCAGGAGATGTGGGGTAATGTCCCGCAAGTCTTACAGCGACTGGAGGGCTCCCACCTCCGCTGAGAGCTTTGAAGGCTCTTGGTCTGAGTTGTCTAACCTAAGTCACTTAGGGTTCGTAGTTCATGCTAGTATGTAAGTAGTGCAAGGAGGGTGGGGGAGAGAGGAAGGAGGGCGACTGCTAGTACAGTGCTGATGGAGATGGGTATAGTAAGTCGTGAGGATATTAGTCGTCAGGGGGCTGTGCTTGTTATAACATTAGGGGCGAGGGTGAGGGCTGTTGTCACAGCAATTCGTACGTAAAAGAATGCGCTAAGAAGGGTGCCCATGATGGCCAGAGCGGCCGTTGGAGCTAAGCCTTGCTTAGTAAGTTCTTTTAGGATGAGCAGTTTTGCTAGGAAGCCGGTTAGGGGAGGGAGGCTGGCTAAAGATAGGAGGAGAAAGGGTAATAAGGTGGTGAGGATGGGGTTTTTTGCTCCAAGGGCGAAAAGTGCTTTTACGGAGGTAACATTTTTAAGGGTGAAGAGGGTAAATGTAGCATATGTGACGATAATATAGAGTAAGAGTGCGAGTAAGGCTAAAGGTTGCGAGTATTGTAGTACTAGGACCATTCACCCTAAGTGGGCAATTGAGGAGTAGGCCAGTACTTTTCGTAGTTGAGTTTGGTTTAGCCCCCCTCACCCTCCGATGAAGATTGAGGTGATGCCGAGGGTAATAAGGAGGGGCGAGTTAGGGGTTTGGATTTGAAGTAGAATGGCAAACGGGGCTAGTTTTTGTCAGGTGGCTAGGATAATGCCGGTGTTTAAGCTTAGTCCCTGTAGGACTTCAGGTTGTCACGAGTGGAGGGGGGCAAGCCCGATCTTAAGCGCTAGGGCTAGGGTAACTAGGGTGAGGGGTAGAGGGTGGCTTGTTTGTTGAATATCTCAGTGTCCTGAGATTCAGGCATTAGTGGTGCTTGCGAATAAAAGTACGGCGGCCGCTGTCGCTTGAATAAGAAAGTATTTGGTAGCCGCTTCAACAGCTCGGGGGTGGTGGTGTTGGGCTATGAGTGGAAGGATAGCGAGAGTGTTAATTTCTAGGCCTATCCAGGCCAAGAGTCAGTGGGAGCTGACGAATGTGAGGGAGGTACCAGTACCAAGTGCGAGAAGTAGAGTAGTGAGCGTAGTAACCGTCATTAGCAGAAGAAGGACTTTAACCAACATGTTCGGGGTATGGGCCCGAAAGCTTTAATTAGCTGATTCTACTAGGAAGTGGTGTAGTGGAAGCACTGGGAGTTTTGATCTCCCCAGGTAGGGTTCGAACCCCTTCTTTCTAAGGAGTTGGAGGGACTTTAACCCTCATAATTCACTCTATCAAAGTGGCCCTTTGTTTCAGGCACAGCTCCTGCTTACATTTGAGGGGGGAGTCCTGCAAATGCGATGGGCACTGATAAGTGCCAAATAACTAGGGCTAATGTTAGAGGGAGGAAGTTTTTTCAAATGAGGTGCATAAGCTGGTCATATCGAAACCGGGGGTAGGAAGCTCGCACTCATAAAAAGACCACCGCGAGGAGAGTTGCTTTAACTATAAGGCTAGTTGTTGTAAGTGTGGGGGTAGAGGGCAGGTAAGTGGCTCCTAGGAAGAGGGTAGCAGAGAGAGTATTTATGAGTAGAATGTTGGAGTACTCTGCTAGGAAGAATAGGGCGAAAGGGCCTCCTGCGTATTCTACATTAAACCCTGAGACTAGTTCGGATTCTCCTTCTGTGAGGTCAAAGGGGGCTCGGTTAGTCTCTGCTAGTGTCGAAATATACCATATGGCTGCTAAGGGTCATGCTGGCAAGATCAGTCACACGCTTTCTTGGGCGGTACTAAAGGTTTGCAGTGTGAAGCCCCCAGTAAAAATGATTGCGTTTAAGAGAATTAACCCCAGGCTTACTTCATAAGAAATAGTTTGGGCTACTGCTCGTAGGGCTCCGATGAGAGCGTATTTTGAATTGGAGGCCCAGCCTGAGCCCAAGATAGAATAAACTGCGAGGCTTGATAGGGCAAGGATGAAGAGTACTCCTAAGTTGAGGTCAATTACCGGGTGTGGTATAGGTATGGGTGCCCATAAAGTAAGGGCTAGTGTTAGGGCTATGATGGGCGTAGCTAGGAATAGGAAGGGGGAGGAGGTTAAAGGTCGAATGGGCTCTTTAATGAAGAGTTTAATGCCATCAGCAATGGGTTGAAGAAGTCCGTAAGGGCCTACAATATTAGGGCCTTTTCGGAATTGTATATATCCTAGTACTTTTCGTTCAAGTAGGGTTAAGAAGGCAACAGCTAGGAGGACTGGGACGATGAAAGCTAGCGGGTTGAGGAGGTGGGTTATTAGTATTGAAACCATAGTGGAGGAGAGGATTTGAACCTCTGTGAAAAGAGCTTAAGTCTTTTGCAATGAAGCCATGCTCTGCCACCTCAACATGCCATTTTCTTGGGCAAGTCAGGGCAGGGTATGCCCGCTTATCCGCTTGAGTTGGGATCAGCAGATGTGGGAGAAGCGTGCCTTAGGCAGGGGCTTCTTCCTTCCGGTCCTTTCGTACTAGGAAGGATCATTTCATAGATAGAAACTGACCTGGATTACTCCGGTCTGAACTCAGATCACGTAGGACTTTAATCGTTGAACAAACGAACCCTTAATAGCGGCTGCACCATTAGGATGTCCTGATCCAACATCGAGGTCGTAAACCCCCTTGTCGATATGGGCTCTAAAAGGGGATTGCGCTGTTATCCCTGGGGTAACTTGGTCCGTTGATCGGCATTGCCGGATCTTATTAGTCAGAGGTTCTGTTGATTAGAGCGGGGGCTCTAAGCTGTAGGAGCCGTGCTCCCATTCTGCATGGGGGTTTTTTGTTTCCCCGCGGTCGCCCCAACCGAAGGCATTAGGACAGGTTATAAGCTGTTTTGGTCGTTAGTTTGGGGTACTTTACATATTCTGTCTTGGTGCCTAAAGCTCCACAGGGTCTTCTCGTCTTATGTGTGTATCCCCGCTTCTGCACGGGGAGATCAATTTCATTGACTTGAAAGAAGAGACAGTTAAGCCCTCGTTGTGCCATTCATACGGGTCTCCATTTAAAAGACAAGTGATTGCGCTACCTTTGCACGGTCAAAATACCGCGGCCGTTAAACATATAGTCACAGGGCAGGCGGGACCTCTTATTTGTTAATTTTGCAAGAGGCGATGTTTTTGGTAAACAGGCGAGGCTTGATGTGTTTGCCGAGTTCCTTTTCTTTCTTTTAGTCTTTCCTTGTAGGCACACCAGTGTAGGATTAACGGTTAAGCTTGTTGGATTGTTTTCTGGTTGTTTGGTTTGTGGTCCATTACCCTCTTTGTTTGGGGCCGTTAAGGTTCGGTGGTAAGTCCGATCCGAGTTACAGTTGTGCGGGGAGAGAGTCTAAGTCCTCTCTTATTACTCATATTAGCATAATCTCTTCCATGGGTGTATGGAGAGGCCTGATAAAATTAGGGGGTTAAGATTAGGTTATCAGAATGGGGGGATGAGGTAGAATGTCTGAGCTTTAACGCTTTCTATGGGGTGGCTGCTTTTAGGCCCACCAAGACATTATTCCTTATTTTGATTATGATCTTTACCCTCCTGAAAAAGTTGTGTCTTGTATTAAAGGGGCTGTACCCCCTTTGAATAACTCTCCTGGTTTCTTATAGGTATCCGAAGTATAAGATTAGATGGGAAGGGAGAAGCCGGGAGGCTGAACTTTTATCCAATTCTCAGGCAACCAGCTATAACTAAGTTCGATAGGTCTGTCACCGCTACCCGAAGCTTCTCCCACTCTTTTGCAACAGAGACGGGTTCGCCCTATTATTAGGCTATCTTGGGGTAGCTCACTTAGTTTCGGGGAAGCAAACTAAAGTGCTCTTTGCTTGAGTTTTACTTACTAATTCATGATGCAAAAGGTACGAGGGGGAGTCTCTGCTTTTTTAGGCTTAGCTGGGTTGTTTCATTTCTCTTTCAGCTTTCCCTTGCGGTACTTTATCTATAGCTCCATGGTTCCTTTTCTATCTCCTATACTAAGGGGGAAAAATGGTTTGTTAATTAATGTTTGGTTCGTTCGGGGTTAAATAACAGTGGCTCATTGTTTTTGGGTGTGTGGGCTAGCTTTTTAGCACCAGGGCTATCCGGTTTGCACGGATGACTTCTCCGTGAGGAGATGCTTTACTGTGCTAAGCTACGTCCTGGTATCTTTGTTTCAAGTGTACTTTCTGGCAGATTTGTTATGTCTTTCTTTTGAGGTCTTGGTACTTAAGAATTTCGATTTGAGCAGCCCGCAGGGCAGGCTTTTAGTATCAGGGTTACCCGGTTTGCACGGATGACTTCTCAGTGTAAGGGAGACGCTTTACTGTGCTAAGCTATACCCTGGTGTTTTTGTTCCAAGTGCACCTTCCGGTACACTTACCATGTTACGACTTGCCTCCCCTTTACAGTTGTAGGGTTTTAATTACTTTAAAATTTTAGCTCGGGGAGAGTGACGGGCGGTGTGTGCGCGCTTCAGAGCCGGCTTCAGCGGGACACTCTACTTCCTGCTTACTGCTAAATCCTCCTTCAGGTATGCGTTTCAGCATACAATCCGTATGCCCTAGTATCAGGGAATGTAGCCCATTTCTTCCCCTTCCATACGCTACACCTCGACCTGACGTTTTGGGCTGTGCCGATTGTGCTTACTATTTGACCTTCACAGGGTAAACTGACGACGGTGGTATATAGGCGGGAAGAACAAGGAAGGGTGAGGTTGAACGGGGATTATCGGTTCTAGAACAGGCTCCTCTAGGTGGGTTTAAAGCACCGCCAAGTCCTTTGGGTTTTAAGCTGATGCTCGTAGTTCCCGGGCGGACAGTGGGGTATGTGTACTGTCTATGTTTATGGCCAGGCATAGTGGGGTATCTAATCCCAGTTTGTTTCCTAGCTTTCGTGGGTTCAGATTTTGTAAAGCTACTTTCGTGATTGGGTCTCCTATCTTCGTGAACGTATAACAGTATGGAAGGTGTTTGGCTTTAGTGAAAGGTCTTCTTAACCACGCTTTACGCCGGTGTTTAACAACTTGGGCCTCTCGTATAACCGCGGTGGCTGGCACGAGTTTTACCGGCCCTCTTAGCTTTAACTAAGTCAAGTTTTCACTTATGGCTTAATGTCTATCACTGCTGAATTCCCTTGAGGGTGTGGCTAAGCAAGGCGTCGTGGGCTACAAAGGAGTGTGCCTGATACCAGCTCCTTGTCCCCGGACGGGGAACTGTGGGGCATTCTCACGGGAGTGCGGATACTTGCATGTGTAAGTTAAGCTAGAGTTGTTAGAAAGGCCAGGACCAAACCTTTGTGCTTGCGGAGCTTTCTAGGGCCCATCTTAACATCTTCAGTGTCATGCTTTAATTAAGCTACGCTAGC